TATCAAATGATTGAACAACCGGGATCAATTTCCTTACGATACTTAGTTGACATTCATCAAAAGGATCTAATGAATTATGAGTTCAATAGATCCTGTTTAGCAGAAAGACGGATATTCCTTGCTCATTATCAGACAATCACTTATTCACAAACCTCGTGTGGGGCTAATAGTTTTCATTCCCCATCTCCTCATGGAAAACCCTTTTCGCTCCGCTTAGCCCTATCCCCTTCTAGAGGTATTTTAGTGATAGGTTCTATAGGAACTGGACGATCCTGTTTGGTCAAATACCTAGCGACAAACTCCTATGTTCCTTTCATTACGGTATTTCCGAACAAGTTCCTGGATGACAAGCCTAAAGGTTATCTTATTGATGATATCGATATTGATGATAGTGACGATATCGATATTGATGATAGTGACGATATTGATGATAGTGATGATGACCTTGATATTGATATGGAGCTGCTAACTATGTATATGACGCCGAAAATAGACCGATTTGATATCACCCTTCAATTCGAATTAGCAAAAGCAATGTCTCCTTGCATAATATGGATTCCAAACATTCATGATCTGCATGTGAATGAGTCGAATTACTTATCCCTCGGTCTATTAGAGAACTATCTCTCCAGGGATTGTGAAAGATGTTCCACTGGAAAGATTCTTGTTATTGCTTCGACTCATATTCCCCAAAAAGTGGATCCCGCTCTAATAGCTCCGAATAAATTAAATACATGCATTAAGATACGAAGGCTTCTTCTTCCACAACAACGAAAGCACTTTTTCATTCTTTCATATACTAGGGGATTTCACTTGGAAAAGAAGATGTTCCATACTAACGGATTCGGGTCCATAACCATGGGTTCCAATGCGCGAGATCTTGTAGCACTTATCAATGAGGCCCTATCAATTAGTATTACACAGAAGAAATCCATTATAGAAACTAATACGATTAGATCAGCTCTTCATAGAAAAACTTGGGATTTTCGATCCCAGATAAGATCGGTTCAGGATCATGGGATCCTTTTCTATCAGATAGGAAGGGCTGTTACACAAAATGTACTTCTAAGTAATTGCCCCATAGATCCTATATCTATCTATATGAAGAAGAAATCATGTAAGGGAGGGGATTCTTATTTGTACAAATGGTACTTCGAACTTGGAACGAGCATGAAGAAATTCACGATACTTCTTTATCTTTTGAGTTGTTCTGCCGGATCGGTCGCTCAAGATCTTTGGTCTTCATCCAGACACGATGAAAAAGATTGGATCACTTCTTATGGATTCGTTGAGAATGATTCTGATCTAGTTCATGGCCTATTACTATTATTACTATTAGAAGTAGAAGGCGCTCTGGCGGGATCCTCACGGACAGAAAAATATTGCAGTCAGTTTGATAATAATCGAGTGACATTACTTCTTCGGTCCGAACCAAGGAATCAGTTAGATATGATGCAAAATGGATCTTGTTCTATCGTTGATCAGAGATTTCTATATGAAAAATACGAATCGGAGTTTGAAGAAGGGGAAGGGGCCCTTGATCCGCAACAGATAGAGGAGGATTTCTTCAATCACATAGTTTGGGCTCCTAGAATATGGCGCCCTTGTGGCAATCTATTTGATTGTATCGAAAGGTCCACGGAATTGGGATTTCCCTATTGGACTGGGTCATTTCGGGGCAAATGGATCATTTATCATAAAGAGGATGAGCTTCAAGAGAATGATTCGGAGTTCTTGCAGAGTGGAACCATGCAGTACCAGACACGAGATAGATCTTCCAAAGAACAAGGCTTTTTTCGAACAAGCCAATTCATTTGGGACCCTGCGGATCCATTCTTTTCCCTATTCAAAGATCAGCCCTCTGTCTCTGTGTTTTCACGTCGAGAATTCTTTGCAGATGAAGAGATGTCAAAGGGGCTTATTGCTTCCCAAACAAACCCTCCTACATCTATATATAAACGCTGGTTCATCAAGAATACGCAAGAAAAGCACTTCGAATTGTTGATTCATCGCCAGAGATGGTTTAGAACCAATAGTTCATTATCTAATGGATCTTTCCGTTCTAATACTCTATCCGAGAGTTATCAGTATTTATCAAATCTGTTCCTATCTAACGGAACGCTATTGGATCAAATGACAAAGACATTGTTGAGAAAGAGATGGCTTTTCCCGGATGAAATGAAACATTTGATTCATGTAACAGGAGAAAGATTCCCCATTCCTTAGCCGTAAAGATATGTGCCCATGAAAAGGGGATGAAGTGGAACAGAATTGGCCGGATGGTAGAGTCGTGGAAACACTTGTTTCTTCCATCTTTTTGGCCTTAGCTCCATGGAACAATATGCTACTGCTGAAACATGGAAGAATTGAAATCTTAGATCACTATGTGTGGATGATATGAACTGCCTAAACAAGAATTCTTGAACGGCGAAAGAGCCTATTACTCGCTACATCAAACAATTTCTACTAATGAAACCATGTAAATCCATCGGAAAATACG